TTTTTTTTTTTTTTTATATATAAAAAAAATTAAAAATGGTTTAGTAATACGTTTAAATTAAAAATTTATTTATTAATAATTATATATATATTAAACATTTAATATATTAATATATATATTAATATATTAAATATACTTATATAATTATTAATTATATTAATATAATATAATTTATTTGAATTATAAAAATTTAAATAGCAATTTAGGTATTTAAATTAATATTATGAAAAAAAAAAAAAAGAAATTATTTAATATTTAATAATTAATATTAAATATTTTATATACTTTTTTTTTATATATATTAAATATTTAATATATATATATGTATATATTAATATATTTATAAATTGTATATATATATAATATAAATATATATATTTATTTAAATATTTTTATGAAAAAATTATATTTTTTTTTTATTTATATTATTTAATAAATATTTTAATATAAAAAAAAAAAAAAAAAATCTATATGAAAAAATTATATATATAAATAAATTTTTTATGATTTATTAAATTTAATTTAAATTTATTTTACATGTAAATTTTAGTGTTAACTTTTAATTATTTTAATAATAATTATTAACATTTGCAGTAATTTGAATTAAATATTTAAGAAATTAAGATTTAGTAATATTTAAATTCATTAACAAATTTTGTGCCAGCAGTTGCGGTTATACAAAAAATGATTTAAATTTTATCAGTATATAATAAATAAAATTATTATTTAAATTAAATATTAAATTATTAGGTGAAATTTTAATTTAATTAAAATTTATATAAATTTTATGGTTTATTAAATTTTTTTAAAAAACTAGGATTAGATACCCTATTATTAAAAATTAAATTTATAATACTAAAATAGTAGGTAATTATTTATTGAAACTTAAATAATTTGGCGGTATTTTAGTTCATTTAGAGGAATCTGTTTAATAATTGATAATCCACGAATAAATTTACTTAATTTATTATTTTGTATATCGTTGTTAAAAAAATATTTTTTAATAAAAATAATATTTTAAAATTTTTATTTAAAATTAATTCAGATCAAGATGCAGATTATAATTAAGAATATAATGGATTACAATGAATAAATTTAAATGAATAATATTTTTTAATAAATATTTGAAGGTGGATTTAAATGTAATTTTAATTAATTTATTAAAATGATTATATATTAAAATATGTACATATTGCCCGTCGCTTTCATTAATAAATTGGAATAAGTCGTAACAAAGTAGAGGTACTGGAAAGTGTTTCTAGAAAGAACAAATTAGAGCTTGTTAAAGTATTTCATTTACATTGAAAAGAAATTATATTATAATTAATTTGAGGGGGATAAATTAATAAAGTATAAAATAATAAAAAAATTTTTAATATTAAATAACTTAATGGGGGTTAAAGTATATTTAATAGAAAAAATAATAAAAATTTATAGAAAATTAGTATTGTAAAAGAAATTTGAAATATATTGAAAATAAATTTATTTAAAAGTAAATTTAATTTATTGTATCTTGTGTATCAGAGTTTATTAATAATATTTTTTATTTAAAATTTTTCTCGAATTTAAAAGAGATAATTAATTATTAAAGTTAATGTTGTATAATTATTTTAAATAATTAATTTGAAATGAGATGTTAATCGTTTTTGAATATATCTAGTTTTTTTAGAAAAAAATTTAATTTTAAATTTTAAAAGGTATAATTTTAATTAATTAAAATTATACTTTTAAAATTAAATATTTTAAGGGATAAGCTTTAAAATAAATTTTTATAATAATTTTTAATTGAAAATTAAAATTTTTAAAATTTATATTGTTTATAAATTATAATTTTTTATAAATAATTTTAGTTAATTTAAAATTTAAAATTTATTTAATTTTTTATAAAAAAATAATTTAAAATAATTTAGATTTAGGTATAATGATAAAATTAGTATATAATTAAATTAAAATAATTTATTATTTGTTAATTTAATAAAAGGAATTCGGCAAAAATTTATATTCACTTGTTTATCAAAAACATGTCTTTTTGAATTAATAATTTAAAGTCTAATCTGCCCACTGATTGTTAATTAAAGGGCTGCAGTATTTTGACTGTACAAAGGTAGCATAATCATTAGTCTCTTAATTGGTGACTTGTATGAAAGATTTGATGAAATATAAACTGTCTCTTTATAATTTTTAGAATTTAATTTTTTAGTTAAAAAGCTAAAATATATTTAAAAGACGAGAAGACCCTATAGAGTTTAATATTTAATTTATATTAAAAATTTTTTATAAAATTTATGATTTTGATATATTTAAATATTTTGTTGGGGTGACAAAAAAATTAAAACAACTTTTTTTATAATTTTACATTTATAAATGAATAAATGATCCGTAATTTACGATTATAAGAAAAAATTACCTTAGGGATAACAGCGTAATTTTTTTTTTTAGTTCAAATAAGAAAAAAAGTTTGCGACCTCGATGTTGGATTAAGATAAAATTTAAATGCAAAAGTTTAAAATTTTTGATCTGTTCGATCATTAAAATCTTACATGATCTGAGTTCAAACCGGTGTAAGCCAGGTTGGTTTCTATCTTTAAATTAATAAAATATTTTAGTACGAAAGGATTAAATATTTAAAATAATTTTATGTTATATAAGAATTTTAATAATAGGTAATAATAGTTAATTTAAATGTAACTATTTTGGCAGAGAAAATGTAATGATTTTAGAAGTCATAAATATATAATTAATTTATATATATAGTAAATGATTATAAAAGATGTGTTAATAATAATTTTAGGTATATTAATTTTAATTTTGGGGGTATTAATTGGGGTTGCTTTTCTTACATTATTGGAGCGTAAGGTTTTAGGGTATATTCAAATTCGAAAAGGCCCAAATAAAGTTGGATATATAGGAATTTTACAGCCTTTTTCTGATGCAATTAAATTATTTTCTAAGGAACAAATTTTTCCTGTTTATTCTAATTATATATCATATTATTTTTCTCCTATTATTAGATTTATTTTATCTTTAATAGTTTGAATATTAATTCCTTATTATTTTAATATGGTTAGATTTAATTTAGGTATTTTATTTTTTTTATGTTGTACTAGAATGGGGGTTTATACTGTTATAATTGCTGGGTGATCTTCAAATTCTAATTATTCTTTATTGGGGGGTTTACGAGCTGTTGCACAAACAATTTCTTATGAAGTAAGAATAGCTTTAATTATATTATCAAGAATTATTTTAATTATAAATTTTAATATAATAAAATTTTTTATTTATCAGGATTTAATTTGATTTTTTTTTTTAATATTACCTTTAAGAATATGTTGAATTTCTTCAAGATTAGCTGAGACTAATCGAACTCCTTTTGATTTTGCTGAGGGGGAAAGAGAATTAGTTTCAGGATTTAATATTGAATATAGAAGAGGGGGATTTGCTTTAATTTTTTTAGCAGAATATTCTAGAATTTTATTTATGAGAATATTATTTATTTTAATATATATAGGAGGTTATAATATATCTTTATTTTTTTATATAAAATTAGTTTTTATTTCATTTTTATTTATTTGAGTTCGTGGTACTTTACCTCGATATCGATATGATAAATTAATATATTTATCTTGAAAAAGATATTTACCTATTTCTTTAAATTATTTATTATTTTTTATTGGGTTAAAAATATTTTTAATTTAGTTATTAATTTTAGTATAAATTAATAGAATAAATTAATTCTTTCTTAAGTTTTCAAAACAAATGCTTTAACAAGCTCATTAATTATTGATTAAAAATTAAATTATCTCAGAGTTTATTAATAATAGGGTTAACAATAAAATAAAGAAAGTATAAAATAGTAAGTATTTGTCCAGTTAGAATATAAGGGTCTTCAACAGGACGAGCTCCAATTCAAGTTAATAAAATAATAATAGATACTAAACATCAAAATAATATTTGGTTAATTGGATAAAATTGAATTCCTTGAATTTTTTTATTAAAAGTTAAAGGAAGAATAATTAAAATTAAAATAGATATTACTAAAGCAATAACTCCTCCTAATTTATTAGGGATAGATCGTAAAATTGCATAAGCGAATAAAAAATATCATTCAGGTTGAATATGGATTGGGGTTACTAATGGATTAGCGGGGATAAAGTTATCAGGATCCCCTAATAAATAAGGATTAGTTAATGTTAATATAATTAATAATATTAATATTATAATAAATCCAATTAAATCTTTGAAGGTAAAAAATGGGTGAAAAGGAATTTTATCTAAATTTCTATTAATTCCTAAAGGGTTATTAGAGCCTGTTTGATGTAAAAATAGTAAATGAATTATAGTTAATATTAAAATAATAAATGGAAATAAAAAGTGGAATGAGTAAAAACGAGTTAAAGTGGCGTTATCTACAGCAAATCCCCCTCAAATTCAATTTACTAATATTGTTCCTAAATAAGGAATAGCTGATAAAAGATTAGTAATAACTGTTGCCCCTCAAAATGATATTTGTCCTCAAGGTAAAACATATCCTATAAATGCTGTAGCTATTAAAATAAATAAAATAATAATACCTACTATTCAAGTATATTTTAAATTAAAGGATTCATAATAAATTCCTCGTCCAATATGTAAGTAAATACAAATAAAAAAAAATGAAGCACCATTAGCATGTAAAGTTCGAATTAATCATCCATAATTAACATTTCGACAAATATAATTTACACTATAAAAAGCTAATTCAATGTTAGCTGTATAGTATATAGTTAAAAATAATCCTGTTAAAATTTGAATAATTAAACATAAAGCTAATAATGATCCAAAATTTCATCATAATGAAATATTAGATGGAGAAGGTAAATCAATTAATGAATTATTGATAATTTTAATTAATGGGTGAGTTTTTCGTAAAGGTAAAAATTTATTTATCATTAGTATTAAATTATTAATTTGATAATCGTAAAGGCCCAAAAAAAATATTAGTAATATTTACTACAGCAATTAAAGTAATAAATAAATAAATAATTAATATTATTATTATTAAATGTGTATAATTATTATATAATTTAGATAAGTTAATTTTATTTTCATTATTAAAAAAAATAAATAAATTTTTAAAATTATTTATTTCATAATTATTAATAAAATTTAATCAATTTAAATTATATATATATATATATCTTAATAAAATTGATAGTACAAAAGTAAAAATTAAAATTAATTTAAAAAAAAAATTATTATAAAATATTTCATTAGAGGCAATTCTTGATACATAAATAAATAAGACTAATAATCCTCCTAAAAATACTAAAAATAAAATATAAGAAAATCAATAAGTATCAATTAATATTCCTGATAATAAGCAAGTTAATAAAGTTTGAAATAAAATTATTAATCCTATAGATAAAGGATGATTAAAAAAAAATATTATAATAGAAAATATTATAATTAAAAAAGATAAAAATATTTTTAAAATTTCAAAGAATAGTTTAAATAAAATAATAATTTTGGAGATTATTGATAAAGAATTTCTTTTTCTTTGAAGTTTTTAAAATAATTATTTATTTTTGGTTTACAAGACCAATGTTTTAATTTTAAACTATAAAAACAAATGATAATTTTTAATATATGATTTATAATTTTTATTATATTTTTATGTGGTAATATAATTTTTATTTCTAAACATAAACATTTATTAATTGTTTTATTAAGATTAGAATTTATTGTATTAAGAGTATTTTTAATAATAATAATTTATTTAAATTATATTGAATATGAAATATACATATTAATAATTTTTTTATTATTTACTGTTTGTGAGGGGGCATTAGGATTATCAATTTTAGTCTCTATAATTCGTACTCATGGAAATGATTATTTTAAAAGATTTAATTTATTATAAATGATAAAATTTTTAATAATAATAATTTTTATAATTCCTTTATGTTTTATGAAAAATATATTTTGATTGGTTCAAATAATATTAATATTAATTATATTTATTTTTATAAATTTAAGTTTAAATATTAATAATTTTTGTAATTTAAGATATATAATAGGTTGTGATTTAATTTCTTTTGGTCTGATTTTATTGAGAATTTGAATTTGTATATTAATGGTTATAGCAAGAGAATCTTTATATAAAAATAATTTTTATGTTAATTTTTTTTTATTAAATATTATTGTTTTAATAATTATATTATATATAACATTTAGAATATTGAATTTATTTATATTTTATTTATTTTTTGAGGGAAGATTAATTCCAACTTTAATGTTAATTATTGGTTGAGGGTATCAACCTGAACGAATTCAAGCTGGGATATATTTATTATTTTATACTTTATTTGCTTCTTTACCTATATTAATAGGAATTTTTTTTATTTTTAATTACTTAAATTATTTGACTATTTATTTTATAAAATTTTTTCATGTGGATTTATATTTATTATATATATCAATAATTTTAGCTTTTTTAGTGAAAATACCTATATATTTTGTACATTTATGATTACCTAAAGCTCATGTTGAAGCCCCAGTATCTGGCTCAATAATTTTAGCTGGAATTATATTAAAGTTAGGAGGTTATGGATTATTACGAATTTTAATTCTTTTTCAGTATATTAGAATAAAAATGAATTTTATTTGAATTATTATTAGATTATTAGGGGGTTTATATATTAGATTAAATTGTTTTTGTCAAGTAGATATAAAATCATTAATTGCTTATTCATCTGTTGCTCATATAAGATTAGTAATTAGTGGGATTATAACAATAAATTATTGAGGTTATTTAGGTTCTTATATTATGATAATTGGTCATGGATTATGTTCTTCTGGGATATTTTGTTTAGCAAATATTAATTATGAACGTTTACATAGTCGAAGATTATTTATAAATAAAGGTATAATGAATTTTATACCTTCAATAAGTTTGTGATGATTTTTATTAATATCTTCTAATATAGCAGCTCCTCCTTCTATAAATTTAATGGGGGAAATTAGATTAATTAATAGATTAATAAGTTGATCTTGATTATCAATAATTATATTAATTATATTATCTTTTTTTAGAGCTGGGTATAGATTATATTTATATTCATATACTCAACATGGAAAATATAATTTAAGAATTTATAGATTTTATACTGGAGTTTCTCGTGAATATTTAATATTAATTTTACATTGATTACCTTTAAATATATTAATTTTAAAAATTGAATATTTTATAGTTTGATTTTAATTAAAAAATAATTTAAATAATTTAAAAAAAAAATATTGATTTGTGGAGTCAAAAATATGAGAAATCATTTTAAATTATTAAAAATTATTCGATTTGTTTTATTAGATTTTTTTTTTTATTTTTTTTTAGATTAATAAATTTTTTTTTTATAATTTATTTTATTATGGAAAATATAATTTTATTTTTAGAGTGGGAAATCATTTCTTTTAATTCTATAAATATTGTTATATCTATTATTTTAGATTGAATATCATTATTATTTATAATATTTGTTTTGATAATTTCATCTTCAGTAATTTATTATAGAAAAAGATATATAAGTTCTGAGTTAAATTTAGATCGATTTATTATTTTAGTTTTATTATTTGTTTTTTCAATAGTTTTATTAATTATTAGACCTAATATAATTAGAATTTTTTTAGGTTGAGATGGATTGGGTTTAGTTTCTTATTGTTTAGTAATTTATTATCAAAATATTAAATCTTATAATGCTGGTATATTGACTGCTTTATCTAATCGAATTGGAGATGTAATAATTTTAATAGTAATTTCTTGAATAATAAATTATGGGAGTTGAAATTATATTTTTTATTTAAATTTTATGAGTAATGATTATTCAATAAAAATTATTGGGGTTTTAGTAATTATAGCAGCTATAACTAAAAGAGCTCAAATTCCTTTTAGTTCTTGATTACCAGCGGCTATAGCAGCTCCCACTCCTGTTTCGGCTTTAGTTCATTCTTCTACTTTAGTAACTGCTGGGGTTTATTTATTAATTCGATTTAATATATTATTAATTGATATATTTTTTTTTAAGTTTTTATTGTTATTATCTGGATTAACAATATTTATAGCTGGTATATCTGCTAATTATGAATTTGATTTAAAAAAAATTATTGCTTTATCAACTTTAAGACAATTAGGGTTAATAATAAGAATTTTAAGAATAGGATTACCAGAATTAGCTTTTTTTCATTTATTAACTCATGCTATATTTAAAGCTTTATTATTTATATGTGCAGGGGTAATTATTCATATAATAAATGATAATCAAGATATTCGTTTTATGGGGGGTATTAGATTATATATTCCAATAACTTCTTTATGTTTGAATATTTCTAATTTAGCTTTATGTGGTATTCCTTTTTTAGCTGGGTTTTATTCTAAGGATTTAATTTTAGAAATAGTAAGAATGAGAAATTTAAATATATTAATTTTTTTTTTATATTATTTTTCTACTGGTTTAACAATATTTTATACAATTCGTTTATTAATATATTTAATAATTAATGATTATAATTTATTTTCTATTTATAATTTATATGATGAGGATTATATTATATTAAAAAGTATGTTTTTATTATTATTTATAAGTTTAATTACGGGGAGATTTTTAATATGAATAATTTTTAATTATCCTTATATAATTTATTTATCATTTAATATAAAAATAATAGTTATTTATGTAAGATTAATTGGTTTAATTATAGGTTATTTAATTAGAAATATAAGAATTTATTCATTAAATAAGTTTTTAATAACTTATAATTTAAGAAATTTTTTATCTCTTATATGATTTATACCGAATTTATCTACTTATGGTTTAAATTATTATTTTTTAAATTATGGTCAATATTTATTAAAAAATATTGATATAGGTTGAATAGAATTATATAGAGGTCAAGGTATATTTAATATTATTAAAAATTATTCAATTTTTTATTATTTATATCAAGTAAATAATTATAAAATTTATTTATTTAGATTTATTTTATGAATAATAATTTTTTATTTTATGATATTTATTTAAAGATTTAAATAGCTTATATAGAGTATAATATTGAAGATATTAAGGAGATTGTATAATCTTTAAATATTTATAAAAAAAGATTTTTATTTTTACAATGAAAATGTAATGTTTTATTTAAACTATATAAATATATATATATATATATATATATATATATTTATAAGAAATATTAATGAATTTAATCACTATGAATTAAGTTAGCAGCTTAATTATAATATATTTCAAATTTAATTGGAATATATTATTCAATAATATCATTAACAGTGATATACCTCTTATTTGGTTTCAATTAATTTAAATAAGGAGTTAATTAACTCATTCTTTTAAGTCGAAATTAAATGCAATTTATTGCTTCTTATTTAAGATAAATTAATAATTTAATATTTTTTGAATGCAAATCAAATGTTTTATATAAACTATAATCCTTAATTAGTTCAATTAAGTATATTTTGATTTCATTCATGGTATAATCCTATTAATAAAATAATTAAAAATAAAAATCTAATTTTTATTAATATAATGAAATTAACTAAATTAAATGATATAATAATTGGGAAAAGAAGGGCAATTTCAATATCAAAAATTAAAAAAATTACTGTAATTAAAAAAAAATGTAAAGAAAATGGAATTCGGGCTGAAGATTTAGGATCAAATCCGCATTCAAATGGGGAGCATTTTTCTCGGTCTATAAATGATTTTTTTGATAAAATTATAGATAATAATATTATGATATTAGAAATAAAAATAATTAGAATTGATATACTTAATAATAAGGTGATTATTTATATTAAAAATAAATTAAACTTTTTGATTGGAAATCAAATATACTAAATATATTATATAAATAAATTAATTTCCTCATCAATAAATAGAAATATAAAGGAATAATCATACTACATCAACGAAGTGTCAATATCATGCTGCTGCTTCAAATCCAAAATGATGTTTATTAGAAAAATGATTATTTAAATGACGGAATAAACATGTTATTAAAAAAATTGTTCCAATAATTACATGTAATCCGTGAAATCCTGTTGCTATAAAAAAAGTTGATCCATAAATTCTATCTGCAATAGTAAAAGGTGCTTCAAAATATTCATATGCTTGAAGAATAGTAAAATAAATACCTAATATAATAGTAATAAATAATCTTTGAGTAGTTTGAGAATAGTTATTTTCTATTAATGCATGATGGGCTCAAGTTACAGTTACACCTGATCTAATTAAAATAATGGTATTTAATAAAGGAATTTGAAATGGATTAAATGGTGTAATATTTAGTGGAGGTCATATAGCTCCAATTTCAATATTAGGGGATAAACTTCTATGAAAAAAAGCTCAAAAAAAAGATAAAAAAAAAAATACTTCTGAAATAATAAAAAGAATTATTCCTCATCGTAATCCTTTTGAAACTAAAATAGTATGTTTACCTTGTAAGGTTCTTTCTCGGCAAATATCTCGTCATCATTGATATATAGTTATAATAATAATTATATAACCTAAAATTATTAAGTTTATATTAAAATTATGGAATCATTTAATTATACCAGTAACTAGAGTTATTACTCCAATAGCTCCTGTTAAAGGTCATGGGCTATAATCTACTAAATGATATGGGTGATTATGGTTTATTATCATTAATTTACTTCTCTAGAATAAAGAGTTCTAAGAATAGAAATTACATAAGATTGAATAATAGCAACAGCAGATTCTAAAATTAAAAGTAAAATTTGTATAAAAATTAAAATAAATAATAAAAAAAATGATAAATTAGAGTTTGTTCTTCTTAATAAGGTTAATAATAAATGTCCTGCGATTATATTAGCTGTTAAACGTACTGCTAGAGTTCCTGGTCGGATAATATTACTAATAGTTTCAATTAATACTATAAATGGTATTAAAATACTTGGGGTTCCTTGGGGAATTATATGAATAAATATATGTTGATAATTATTAATTCATCCATATATTATAAATCTAATTCATAAAGATAATGAAATTGATAAAGAAATAGTTAAATGACTTGTACTAGTAAAGATGTATGGGAATAATCCTAAAAAATTATTAAATAAAATAAAAGAGAATAATGAGATAAAAATAAAAGTTGATCCATTAAATCTATTAATTCCTAATAATATTTTAAATTCATTATGAAGTTTATTAATAATAAAATTTCAAAAAATATAATGACGATTAGGAATTAATCAAAAAGAGTATGGGATAAATATTAATCCAATAAAAGTTCTAATTCAATTTAATGGTAAATTAAATAAATTTGTTGTAGGGTCAAAGATCGAAAATAAATTACTTATCATTTTCAGTTTATATTTTTAAAATTTTTTTTATTAAAGTATAATTTTTTAAAATTATTAATATTAAAAATATAATAATTTATAATATTAAATAAAATAAAAATTATAATAAAAAAAAAAAAAGATAATAATCAATTAATAGGTATTATTTGAGGAATAAAAGAATATTACTGATGTAATAATATAAATTTGACATATTTATGTTATATATTTTAACTAATTCTTTCATTAGAAGTAATTGCTAATTTACTATTAAATGGTTTAAGAGACCAATACTTGCTTTCAGTCATCTAATGACGAATAATTATTAATTCAATTAATAAAATTTTTAATAGGAATTCTTTCAATTACAATAGGTATAAAACTATGATTAGCTCCACAAATTTCTGAACATTGACCAAAAAAAATTCCTGGGCGATTAATAAAAAATCTAGTTTGATTTAATCGTCCAGGATTAGCATCTACTTTAACTCCTAGTGATGGAATAGTTCATGAATGAATCACATCAGTAGCAGTTACTATAATTCGAATTTGATTATTTATAGGTAAAATAATTCGATTATCAACATCTAATAAACGAAAATTTTCAGGTGTATTTTTATTATATTGAATTATATATGAGTCAAATTCAATATTATTAAAATCTGAATATTCATAACTTCAATATCATTGATGTCCAATAGATTTTAAAGTAATTAAAGGATTATTAAGTTCATCCAATAAGTATAATAAACGTAAAGAGGGTAAGGCAATAAAAATTAATGTAATTGCTGGAATAATAGTTCAAATTAATTCAATTATTTGTCCTTCTAATAAAAATCGATTAATAAATTTATTAAAAAATAAAATAAGTATTAAATATCCTACTAAAATAGTAATTATAATTAAAATAATTAAAGTATGGTCATGAAAAAAGATAATTTGTTCTATTAAAGGAGAAGCACCATTTTGAAGATTTAAATTAGATCAAGTTGGCATTTCTAAAAAAAGGATAATCCTTTATAAATGGGGTTTAAATCCATTACATATCATCTGCCATATTAGAAGTTTCTTAAAATAGGTAATTCATTATAAGAGTGTTCTGCGGGAGGTAAATTTTGTAATCATTCAATTGATGAGGATATATTTAAAGAAAATAAAATTAAACGTTGATTAATTATTGATTCTCAAATAATTATTATTATTATTATTATTGATATTAAAGAGATATATGAGCCAAATGAAGAAATAATATTTCATGAAGTAAAATTATCAGGATAATCAGAATATCGTCGAGGTATACCTGATAGACCTAAAAAATGTTGGGGAAAAAAAGTTAAATTTACCCCAATAAATATTGATAAGAATTGAATTTTTAATAAATAAGTATTTAAAGATAATCCTGTAAATAAAGGATATCAATGAATAAATCCCCCTATAATAGCAAATACTGCTCCTATAGATAAAACATAATGAAAGTGGGCTACAACATAATAAGTATCATGTAGTGTAACATCAATTGAAGAATTAGCTAAAATTACACCTGTTAATCCCCCTACTGTAAATAAAAAAACAAATCCTAATCTTCATAGAATAGATGGACTATAATTAATTTGGGATCCATGTAGTGTTGCTAATCAACTAAAGATTTTAATTCCTGTTGGTACAGCAATAATTATAGTTGCAGAAGTAAAATAAGCTCGAGTATCAATATCTATTCCTACTGTAAATATATGATGAGCTCAAACAATAAATCCTAATAAACCAATTGCTATTATAGCATAAATTATCCCTAAACACCCAAAAGTTTCTTTTTTTCCACTTTCTTGAGAAATAATATGAGAGATTATTCCAAATCCCGGTAAAATTAAAATATAAACTTCTGGATGACCAAAAAATCAAAATAAATGTTGATATAAAATTGGATCTCCACCTCCTGCTGGGTCAAAAAAAGAAGTATTAAGATTCCGATCTGTTAATAATATAGTAATAGCACCTGCTAAAACAGGTAGGGATAAAAGTAAAAGTAAAGCAGTAATTCCCACTGCTCAAACAAAAAGAGGTATTTGATCAAATGATATATGATTAATTCGCATATTAATAATAGTTGTAATAAAATTAATAGCTCCTAGAATAGAAGAAATTCCCGCTAAATGTAAAGAAAAAATAGCTAAATCAACAGATCTTCCTCTGTGGGCAATATTAGATGATAATGGGGGATAAACTGTTCATCCTGTTCCTGCCCCATTTTCTACAATTCTTCTGGAAATTAGTAAAGTTAATGAAGGGGGTAATAATCAAAATCTTATATTATTTATTCGAGGGAAAGCTATATCTGGGGCTCCTAATATTAAGGGGATTAATCAATTTCCAAATCCTCCAATTATAATTGGTATAACTATAAAAAAAATTATAATAAAAGCATGAGCTGTTACAATAGTATTATAAATTTGATCATCCCCAATTAAAGATCCAGGATTACCTAATTCAGTACGAATTAATAATCTTAAGGAGGTTCCTACTATACCTGCTCAAATACCAAAAATAAAATATAATGTTCCAATATCTTTATGATTTGTTGAATAAAGTCATTTTCGCTAAATAAAATGGCTGAGATATAAGCGATAAATTGTAAATTTATTAACGAGAAAAAAAAATCTCTTTTATTATTAAAAGTCTTATAGTCAATAATGATATAAAATTGCAAATTTTAAGGGGTAAATTATATAATACTAAGGCTTAAAGAAATTTCTTTTTTTATAATTTTGAAGATTATTAGTTTATATAACTTAAAACCTTTATATAAATATAAAGGTTCTAATAATTATACCTAATAAAGAAATTATTCTAAGAATATTTATAATTAATAGTAAATAATTTTTTATAAAATTTTTAAATCATTTTATTTTTAAATAATTAAACATGATGGTTGAATATATAATTCGAATGTAAAAAAATAACATAATTAATCTTATTATAATAAAAATAAATCTAATGATAAATAATTTATTTATAATAAGAAAATTAATAATAATTCATTTAGGGAAGAATCCTAAAAAAGGTGGTAAACCTCCTAATGATAAAAAATTAATTAATAAAGATATTTTTAAAGAAATTTTTATGTTTACAATAAATAATTGATTAATATAATAAATATTTAATCTATTAAAGAAAAAACATATAATTCTAATTAAAAATGAATATATTATCAAATAAAAAATTCATAAATTTTCTGTTATTATTAATGCTGCTAATATTCATCCTAAATTATTAATAGAAGAAAATGATATTAATTTTCGTAGGGATGTTTGATTAATTCCTCCTATTGTTCCTACAATAACATTAAAAATTATAATAAATATTAAAAAGTTATTATTTATATAATATGACAATAAAATTATTGGGGAAATTTTTTGTCAAGTTATTAAAATAAAACAATTAAATCAGGATAAACCTTCAATAATATTAGGAAATCAAAAATGAAATGGGGTTGATCCTATTTTAATTAATATGGAGGAATTAATTAAAATAGAAAATAAATTATTAATTTCAAAATTTTTTAATAAAATTATTTTTAATAGGATTGAAAATAAGAAATTAATAGACGCAATTGATTGAGTTAAAAAATATTTTAAAGCAGCTTCTGACGATAAAAGATTTTTGGAATTGGAAATTAGGGGGATAAATCTTAATAAATTGATTTCTAATCCAATTCAACATCCTAATCAAGAATTAGCTGAAATAGAAATTAAGGTGCTAAAAAAAAGAATAAAATAAAAAAATATTTTATTTGAATTTAAATTGAAAAAGATCTAAAATAGGGGGATTAGTTTTGTATTTTAAATTCAATTTATATATTTTAGTGTAAGATGCACAATAATTTTTGATATTATTAGATATAGTTTAATTCTATAAAATGTAATAAAGGTAGAAATCTACTTAATTTATTCTATCAGAATAATCCTTTAATCAGGCACTTTATTTTTAAAAAAAAGGGGATTCCTTTATATTTGGGGTATGAACCCAAAAGCTTAAATTTAGCTTATTTTTAA